AGAATAATTTATGGTTGGCTTGGTTGGACTAAAAAAATGAAGTATCCAGGCTCCGTTTAGAAAAAACCCAATTGGATTGGTAAGATATCTATGATTGCTATTCATATTTTTTCTTTGTAATTTGTAAAGAGATCCTAATTGTCAAGCAAAGTTATCTCAACTCTAATAAATACTTGTATAAAATGAATTGAAAAAAAAAAAAAGAAATACAAAAAGAAATGGTAATGGGAGCATTTGTCCTATATGTACAAATCCAAATCGGGCGGATCTTTACCCGGAGTAGAGCATAAACCTAAAAAGATGAAACAGACCCATTCAGGAACAAGAAAATACCATCGCGGTTTGGATTAAATCTCGATGAAAGAATACATCAATGAGAAGTTAATTCGATAAGTTTAATGACCCTTTCTTATAACTTCTAATTTTATACTGGAAAATCGAAAATAGAAATATAAAAAAGGAGTCAAAACTCCTCTTTATTGAAAAATCGAAGAAAAGCCCTTTCGTTAGAAGTAAGAAAGAACCTTTCTAGAAAAAAAGAAAGAGGACTGGAATCTATACATTGATTCACAATTTTTTTGAACCGTATGCATCAAAAGGTGCATGTACGGTTCCTAAGGAATACAATTTTACCCTAATCAACCGACTTTATCGAGAAAGATTACTTTTTTTAGGCCAAGGTATTAATAGCGAGATTTCGAATCAACTTATTGGTCTTATGGTATATCTCAGTATCGAGGATGAGACCAAAGAGCTGTATTTGTTTATAAACTCTCCTGGGGGCTGGGTAATACCTGGGGTGGCTATTTATGATACTATGCAATTTGTGCGACCAGATGTCAATACAGTATGCATGGGATTAGCCGCTTCAATGGGATCTTTTATCCTGGTCGGAGGAGAAATTACCAAACGTCTAGCATTCCCTCACGCTTGGCGCCAATGAGGTTTTTATTTGAGAGAAAAAAGAAGACTATGCCTTCGCCATATGAATACTAAGTAATAATAGCATGGCACTTCGAATTCGATATGAGAAATTTTTGTATTGTTTTTTTTTTTCAAAACATTAGATTCTGTATCGAGAGAGTAGTATGAGATAAGGGGTATTTCCGATTTTCTCTTATCTATTGGGAGTTTGGTTCAGCGTCACAAACTTTTTTGTTTTCATACCGTAGAGTTCTTAACAATATTTATGTTATGAAAGAGTACGAAAAAAAAAAATATTTTTTTCCTTATTTGATCGGATTAAAAAGAAACTTTGGGATTGCTGAATCACAGACAAAAAAAAGAAAAAAGAAACATATAAAGCAACGGAGCCATCATAGTATTTTTTAACTCCTCCGAAAGGAAGGATGGCAATTTGATTATTTACCCATTGGAGTCTGATAGATTCTATTTTTCTCTTTCTTCAATAGAAAGGAGGGGGGTCAATTTTCTTTTAGAGCCGTATGCACAAAAGATGCCTGTACGGTTGTTCAATTCTATCTTTTTTCTATTCTTTATCTTTCTTTTCTCTTTGCTTTATCATGCGAGATAGGAGAAGCTTTTATTTTGTTATATCATCAGGGTAATGATGCATCAACCTGCTAGTGGTTTTTATATGGCACAAGTAACCGAATGTGTCGTGGAAGCGGAAGAACTGCTGAAACTGCGTGAAACCCTCACAGGGGTTTATGTACAACGAACGGGCAAACCCTTCTGGGTTGTATCCGAAGATATGGAAAGAGATGTTTTTATGTCAGCAACAGAAGCACAAGCTTATGGAATTGTTGATCTTGTAGCGGTTCAATGAAAATAACATGGATTTCGCGCAAATCACAGATTTGCGATTTTATCTTCGAATTGAATATTCTATTAAATTGAATATTCTATTAAATAGAAGTAATTCATCATCATTCGGTTAGGATCAATCTAAACCAACCCATCATATTATGTATACGATTCAACATGCCAACTATTAAACAACTTATTAGAAATACAAGACAGCCAATCAGAAATGTCACGAAATCCCCCGCTCTTCGGGGGTGCCCTCAGCGTCGAGGAACATGTACTAGGGTGTATGTGCGACTCGTTTAGATCATGAGCTGGCACAAAAGAAAGAAAACGACTTTTACAGTATCAATGATCAGTACCGGTGAATGGGATAGGATGGAAAAAGGAACTCCATTCATTATTAAAAAAAAACTCTATCATATCCCTCTATTGTGTATGAAGTTTATGGTTTCCGTTGGTGTAAATCCAATCACCTGAATTTAAGATGATAAAAAATTCTCCATTGGTAACAAATGGTTATCCATTAAGCGGAGGAAATCTTATTTTAAAAGCATAAAACATAAAGATTAGTTAGGCTGCCAATCTGGCAAGAACGGACTAAGAGGGTCAGCTACCCAGCAAACTTTCATAATTAAATACCGTTACTGTATAGGTAGATCTGATTGTGAAAGACCTATTACTGGATAATTCATGGGTAGAGCCAAAGCGTGTGAACTATACAAGTTCCCAA